GTTAAGAATGTTGCATAAAAAATATCTATGTAACCACGATTATATGACCAATTGTATATTACATTTATTATTCGGTCCAAGAAAAGTCTCTTAGGACCTATTTTAACAAATGAATTAATTAATTCTAAATTCTGAAAAGATGAATAAACAGACCCATATAAAAGAGACGCTATGAATATTCCGAAATAGGCTATACTGACTGAATAAATTGCATTTGTCACAAATTCATACCAATCCACAGAATAGTTCGAATTTTGATGTAAAAGGTTTATCGATGGGGTTAACCATTTCGATAATATATCCAAATCCATTCCTACTTGATCGAAAGGAATTCCTATGGACCCAACAAACAAAGTAAATAGGACCAATACAAGTAGAGAAAGTAGCATAGTATTGTCCGATTCACAGGGATACATGGAAGTGTCTTTATTGTCAAAATGAGTACTAAAGGATCGCATCAGATTTCGTATATTCCCATCAATTTGATATATCTTCTTCGAAAAAAGGGAAACCTTTTTATTATTATTCATTACTGAGAAAAGTACATTTTTGTTAACTGGTTTCGGTCCTTCTTTTCCCCATATAGATATTGAAGAGAACGAGCTATTTTTAGTGCCACTGTAATTTTGAAACTGAACGTGTAAATGCCCCTCAAAAGTAAGTAAATACATCCGAAACATATAAAATGCAGTTAATCCTGCTGTGGAACAGGCTATTATCGCGAAAATCGGTGAATACAACCAACTATCATTAAGAATTTCATCTTTGGACCAAAAACAAGCAAGAGGTGGAATACCACAAAGAGAAAGTGTACCTAATAAAAAAGTAGTTTTTGTAATTGGCACATATTTGGTTAAACCACCCATAAGAACCATGTTCTGACTTTTATCTGGAGAATATCCAACAATGGGTTCCATTGAATGAATAATCGATCCGGATCCTAAAAACAATAATGCTTTCGAATAGGCATGAGTGATTAAATGGAATAAAGCAGCTCGATAAGAACCTATCCCTGGAGCTAACATAATATAACCCAATTGAGACATTGTAGAATAGGCTAAACTTCTCTTAATGTCTTTTTGAGCAAGAGCTAAAGTAGCTCCTAATAGTACCGTTATTATACCTAGCAAAGAAATGAGATTCATTATGTAAGGTATGACTGTGAAAAGGGGAAGAAGCCGAGCGACAAGAAAAATTCCCGCTGCTACCATAGTAGCAGCATGTATAAGAGCCGAAATAGGAGTGGGTCCCTCCATGGCATCAGGTAACCATACATGAAGGGGAAATTGTGCGGATTTAGCAACTGCACCAAGGAATAATAGGGAGGCACACAGAGTAGCAAATAAAGAATTGACCCCATTATTATGGATCAAGTTATTGAAGATTTCGAACAAATCCCGAAATTCCAAACTACCTGTTATCCAATAAAAACCTAAGATTCCTAATAATAAACCAAAATCCCCTACACGATTAGTTACAAACGCTTTTTGACAAGCATTGGCTGCAATTGGTCGTGTGAACCAAAAACCTATTAATAGATACGAACACATTCCCACCAGTTCCCAAAAAATATGAATTTGTATCAAATTGGAACTAGTAACTAATCCCAACATAGAAGTATTGGAAAAACTCATATAAGCAAAAAATCTCAAATATCCTTGATCATGAGACATATAATTGTCACTATAAATAAGAACCATGATTCCAACAGTAGTGATTAGTATTGACATAATAGAAGTAAGTGGGTCGATCAAGTGGCCGAACTCTAAAGAAAAATCATTATTGATGGTCCAAGAACATAGAAATTGATAAATAGAACTGCCATTGATTTGCTGAATAGACAGATCGGCCGAAAAAACCATAACTATACTTAGCAATGAAACACTAGGAAAAGCCCACATACGACGAAGATTTTTTGTTGCAGTCGGAACAAGCAGAAGTCCCCATCCTATTGACATAGTAACTGGAAGTGGAACGAAAGGTATGATCCATGCATATTGATATGTATGTTCCATAAGAAAATAAAACTTTTTTTATTCTTATTAATTGTTTCCGATTCACCAGCTCTTCTCTCTTTCGGAAGTCAAATAAATAAATAAAAATCAAGATAGAAAAGAACTCAAATATGATTTTTAATTCTTAATTATTCCGATTCTTTCCCAAATATCGTATTGAATAAAAAGAAATTTAAATCAAGAAGTTACAATTGTTCAAATGACCAAGTCACTGGTTAAAACTGACCATTTAGTTATTAACTAAGATATTTATTAAGATTAAAGAAAGAATATGAGATTTTCAATCATTCCACTATTACGGCGATTGATATCCATATAGTAAATAGTAAGGAAAAGGAATGACACCAAAAAAAGGTAAAAGTACTCTATTGGGATATGGATCATAGAATCCGCCAATAACTCGACCCAATAAAATACTAGTTATTTTAGTTAGTTTATTCGGAGTCATTAATTAATTCATTGTAGAACTGATTGATTGGCTTCTATTCCAATAAAACAAACTTATGTTTATAGGAAATCCTATGATACTCGTCACTTCGCATAGAACTGAAATAAGAGATTACTAAAATTACCTTTATCAAGTAATGTATGGTTTAACAGATTAACTACCAATCTCATTTTCATTTAAATTATGAGTACTCTATCCTCGAGCTTGATCAATTAATAGAAAAATTTAAAATTATTATTTTCTTAAATTAGGTAAGGATTCTTAAGCTTTTCGATTTATTCAATGTAAGACGACGAGATATAAATAGACTGAGATTGAGATATGAATTGGAACCCTTTTTGATTCTTATCAACAACAACCGGTTCGATTTCTATGGTAGCGGACCTCATAGACATAGATCGGAATGAAGATAGGAAGGTACAAATTAGTACGAATTCTTCTTTCTTCGGGCATTGTATGTAATAGAGATGTGGAACAAAAAAAATTCCTTTGAAAATAACATCGTTTTTCTTTATTTCTATTTCTTTTTTTTATCCCTAGTGTACTCTATGTGATGCGCACGTATCTATATTTTTGTATGTTATGAAGGAAGTATCCGCTATGGAATAAATATAGATAATGAATAGCAAGAACGATCCATTTTGAACAATACATGTCTTTCACATCCAACTATAAAAGTAACTTCTTTATTTTCAAATGGCGGTTCCAAAGAAACGTACTTCTATCTCAAAAAAGCGTATTCGTAGAAATATTTGGAAGAAAAAGGGATATTGGGCGGCGGTAAAAGCTTTATCTTTAGCTAAATCTATTTCTACCGGGCATTCAAAAAGTTTTTTTGTGCGACAAACAAGTAATAAAGCCTTGGAAGAATCTGAATCGACATGACTCGATGAATTGGATGATTTATAAGATGAATAATTCACATTAACTAATGTTTTGAACTCATCTATATGAGATAGAACTGAACCGGCTGTTGTGGTATGTAGAATAATTCTTATTCTGTCTATTGGGTTCTAAGAACGGTACTATTTCTTTTTTGTTGTTTGAAAAACAACAACAAAAAAGAAATAGTTAAACACAAAATACAAGGTTTCACTTTTCATTATAGTAGATTTTGATAATTCGCGAGATGGGGGTTGTTATTTCCCCCCCCCCCCCCAAAAAAAAAGATTTTTTTAGGAAGAAGTTTATTCGATTATGTATCTCCAATAGTTATACATCATTAAGATTTTTGGAAGATCTGAAACAAGTATGAACGACAGTAGTAAAAATGAATGGATCCTTGAAACTAATTGATTGAAATATATATTTTAAGACTTTGCTTTGTAACTCTCCGAATCACTACATAGATTCCCTCTTGTTTCGACCCCAATCAATAAAAACTCCCCGGATCCCCTTTAGGTCGATATTTATGTACGAAGAATAAGTCAATCTTCCTTAATCCAAAATAGATCCTATGTTTGGACCGTAGGATCGATCAATCTATTTTATATAGAATATACTTTATTTATAAGTAAAGTACATAGCGTAGAATTCCAATAGAGATTTAAACTCTTTTGTTTTATGTGCAGCCCAATACCTAATTGGTTCGGTAAATCCTCACACGAATTATGTATACAATGAGGATCCCAACCATTAATACAGTCTTGATACCAAACTATCTAACTATTTATAGAAATCCCTTGGATGTAGTTATCCAATTGTGATACATAAAAAATCCTATTTATTTTCTTTTGTTCAGTGAAAAATGAATCTTTTTTCATTTCCGATCCATGAAATCAGATAAATGAGAAATGAATCATCAAAAAATGATATAAAAAAGGGACAATTCTTAGTTCTAGACCTCAACTGAGGACATAACCATCTAGTTCCAACTGTTCCAGAAGAACTTATACTACGTGAAAGCCTGTTGTTAAAAATGACACCATACCGGGATACTAAGGATTATTGAAGTTCAAATATTCATTTGAACGAGTCTTTATTCGTCGATTCTAACGTTTCCTAAAATATATTGCATTGAATCTTTCAATCTCGACGATTGAACATCATATGGGCTATTATTATTTCGATCAAGCCGCCATGGTGAAATCGGTAGACACGCTGCTCTTAGGAAGCAGTGCTAGAGCATCTCGGTTCGAGTCCGAGTGGCGGCATCCTCTAAAAAGGACACATTAGATCCTATAATGAATTTAATTCGGAATTTACATTCCGTAATTGAGGGACTCCTCTTTTTTTTAATGATTTTTTTTATGATATTTGCGACTTTAGAACATATATTCACTCACATCTCTTTTTCGATCATTTCAATTGTCATTACGATTTATTTGGTGACTTTATTAGTCCATGAAATCGTAGGACTATGTGATCCGTCAGAAAAAGGCATGATAGCCACTTTTTTCTGTATAACAGGATTATTAGTTACTCGTTGGATTTATTCGAGACATTTCCCGTTAAGTGATTTATATGAATCATTAATGTTCCTTTCATGGAGTTTCTCCATTATTCATATGGTTCCTAAAATAGGGAACCATAAAAAT